TCAAAAAAGGGGGGTTCCTCCTTTTATCGTTGTATGTGAAAGACATGTATTCTTCAAAATAGATCATTCTTTTTAGTTATTATCTATACTTATTTCGTGTATGTGGATAATTTTTTTAATATACTCTTTTTAATATACATTGTTTTTTTACTTTAACATATAAATATATAATAAACATACAAATATATATAATACAAATATATTTATATATACATGTATATGTGATATATATATCACATATACGTATGTGCGCACATCACACATCACATATATAAATGACATGAGGGAAAAAAATCAGAATAATTAAGAATCCCAATATTTGACTTTTTTTTTCAGATATTTTTTTTTTTGTTGATTTCTTTTATTATTGTTCCTTTCTAAAAGGATAAAAAAGATAAGAATTGGTGAATCGAGAACAATTTGTAATTATAAGAAAAAAGAGTTTCTTTTCTTATGGAACATACATATCAATATGCGTGGATAATACCTTTTCTTCCACTTCCAGTTACTATGTCAATAGGATTTGGACTTCTACTTATTCCGACAGCAACAAAAAATATTCGTCGCATGTGGGCTTTTCCTAGTGTTTTACTCTTAAGTATAGCTATGGTGTTTTCAGCCAATCTGTCTATTCAACAAATAAATGGAAGTTTTATCTATCAATATCTATGGTCTTGGACCATCAATAATGATTTTTCCTTAGAGTTTGGATACTTGATCGATCCACTTACTTCTATTATGTCAATACTAATTACTACTGTTGGAATCATGGTTCTTATTTATAGTGACAAGTATATGTATCACGATCAAGGATATTTGAGATTTTTTGCTTATATGAGTTTTTTTAATACTTCTATGCTGGGATTAGTTACTAGTTCAAATTTGATACAAATTTATATTTTTTGGGAACTTGTGGGAATGTGTTCTTATTTATTAATAGGGTTTTGGTTCACACGACCAATTGCAGCAAGTGCTTGTCAAAAAGCTTTTGTAACTAATCGTGTAGGGGATTTTGGTTTATTGTTAGGAATCTTAGGTTTTTATTGGATAACAGGTAGTTTAGAATTTCGGTATTTGCTCGAAATAACTAATAACTTAATCCAGAATAATGGGGTCAATTCTTTATTTGCTACCTTGTGTGCTTCTTTATTATTCGTCGGTGCAGTTGCTAAATCCGCACAATTCCCCCTTCACGTATGGTTACCTGATGCTATGGAAGGACCCACTCCTATTTCGGCTCTTATACACGCTGCTACTATGGTAGCAGCAGGAATTTTTCTTGTAGCTCGGCTTCTTCCTCTTTTCATAGTCATACCTTATATAATGAATTTAATTTCTTTAATAGGTGTAATAACACTATTATTAGGGGCTACTTTGGCCCTTGCTCAAAGAGACATTAAAAAAAGCTTAGCCTATTCTACAATGTCTCAATTGGGTTATATTATGTTAGCTCTAGGTATAGGTTCTTATCGAGCTGCTTTATTCCATTTGATCACTCATGCCTATTCAAAAGCTTTATTGTTTTTGGGATCCGGATCTATTATTCATTCAATGGAACCTATTGTTGGATATTCACCAGATAAAAGTCAGAATATGGTTCTTATGGGTGGTTTAACAAGATATGTTCCAATTACAAGAACTACTTTTTTATTGGGTACACTTTCTCTTTGTGGTATTCCACCTCTTGCTTGTTTTTGGTCCAAAGATGACATTCTTAATGATAGTTGGTTGTATTCACCAATTTTCGCAGTAATAGCTTATTTCACAGCAGGATTAACCGCATTTTATATGTTTCGGGTATATTTACTTACCTTTGATGGGTATTTTCGCGTTCATTTTAAAAATTACAGTAGCACGAAAAATGGTTCGTTCTATTCCATATCTCTATGGGGAAAAGGAACTCCAAGAGGAGTCAATCCAAATTCACTTTTATCAACAATGAATAAAAAGGTTTCTTTTTTTGCAAAAGAAAGATCGAAAATTGATAATAATGTAAGAAATAGGATACGATACTTTAGTACTTACTTTGGAAATAAATACACTTCCATG